TCTTGTTTTCCTTTGATATTTGGATTTTCACTAAAATTTGGATTGATATTCAAATTAAAAAGAAGTAAGTTGCTTGGGATAAACCAAGGTTTCTCTTTATATTTATGATAAAGTATTAAAAACTCTGGAAATAAAAAAACTTTAGGATTCGATATGAGGTGATTTAAGATTAATAATTTTTCATTCATTCCCATCCAATCAAAAAAGACCTTTTTATAATTGATTTTGGAATTTGATTTAATTGGAAGATAAAAAAGACCATTATTATGAGAATTCTCTGTTATTTGGTCCTTATTAGGTTCAACCTGAATATTTGTATTAAATTTCCAACCCAAATATTTTCTATCTGTATTTTTTTCCATATATATAATATCACTTTTTTCTAGATAATTCTTGATAGGAATATTATTGAGTATGTTAAAAAAAGTTTCTTTATTTTTGGTGGAATTTTCTTGCTTCTTTATTGTTTCTAATGGTGATCTATAAATATCAGACTTATTCTTAGTTTCAGAATTAATATATTTATATGAGAAAAGATCATATCTATAGTTTTTTTGAAAATTATCCTCTTTATTTGGTAATAAATATACTTTCAAATTTTGTTTTTTTTTGTAATCCAATAATGGGTCTTTTTCATAGAAATACCCTTTCTTTAAATCATCATTTTGAGACATATGGCATTGATTTATTTGATTTCGCCATTTTTGTGGGACTAATGTAGACCATGTAATCTGAGATAAATCATATTGATAATGACTTCTTAACCAGTTTTTCCATGGATTCTTTTCATAATTTGAAAGTTTGTTATGTCTTACTTTGGAATCAAATATTCCTTGTGTTCCAAAAAAATCCTTTATTTCATTCTTAAGAAAAAAAGATGGTCCATTATATTGAAGAATAGATCTTAACTTATTGAAGTTAATAACTTGGGTTTGTGATAATTTAAAAAATACATATTTTTGTGACAAGTAAGATAAATCAAAAAAAATATGTGGCTTCTGCTTACTATTTCTAAGATTATCAAAAGCCTTTTTTATAGTCATAGGCGAAATGAAGTCAATTTTATTTTGTTTTTTTTTATTAATTCTTGCTTTATCTTTATTTATTTCATTATTGTCAATGTATTTTTCAAGAATTTTTTTTGTTGATTCCATAAAAAGTTGTAGAGAAATTCTGCGCATATTAATTATACATAAAAAGATATCTACGTATATTTTTTCAATGCAAAATTGAAATATTAATTCAATATTTTTTCTTTTTAATATTTTCCAAATTTTTGGGGGTGATTCTCGATTATTCTTTTTATTTTTTTTCATTATTTCTATTTGATTTCTGATTGTGTTTCTTCTATCAATTCTATGTTTAATCTCTTCTTTTGCCTGTGAATAATCTCTAGATTTATTTTGACTAAATGATTCATGAATTATCTGAGTGCTGATTATCGAATCCTTTTCTGTTTGAGTTTCACTTGATTCATATATTTCTCTCGGTATAAATAATGGAATTTTCTTTCCTTTTAAAAGTATTTGTTTTAAAAAGAAAAATGCTTTTTCTTGTTGCTTTGTTATTTTTTTTAAAACTCTTTGAACTCTAAAATTAAAATTTCTTATTTCGACTTTGTAGTCTATATCTTTAAAAACGGGTTCAAAAAAGGAAGGTGTTTTTCGAGGAGGACCAAAAGGATATTCTGTTTCCATTCCCAAAACTGTTAAAAAACAAGAATCAAAATCATCTTGTTGCTTTCGATCTCTATCAGAGAGTCGTAGCTTAGATCCGTGCCACGGTTTCAAATGAAAAGGATATAAGATTTTGATCTGAAAACCTTCTATTAACCAATTTTTAGGAAATTCTGTTTTGGAGAATTGAAGACCATTATAGCTGCACTTTAAATAAATTTCTCTATTCCAATCTTGGAAATCCTCATACCATTCCGGAGATTGCCGTAATAAAATACGGCCAATATTCTTAGCTATTATCAATAAGGGTAATTTAATATACCTTCTAAAAATTGATTGTGCTAGTAACAGAATACTTCTTGTTTTTTGTGCATATGGAATGTTTTCCCAGAATTCCATTGCGTCTTCCTGGTTGTTTTTTTTTATTTGTAATTGTTGATCTAAAATTTCAAATTCTGACTTTTTACCCAACCAATCTCTAATATTAAAAAAAAGATTCATTAGGTCGGATATAGGAAAAGGAAAATCTTCCATTTTTTCCAAAAAAAGAGGGGAATGGGGATTTCCTTGAGACGGTCCCCAAATAACCATTTTACGCCTTTGACTGCGCATAGATCCTTTGATTACGGCTCGACGAAAATCTGGTTCTTCCAAATAACTTATAAAACCCGAATCTCTATTAAATTTTGTATAAAGATTATAATTCTTGAAATTAGATTTCTTAAAACTTCGTTTGGAACGAGTTAAAAAATCTATACGTTTAAATTTTCTTGTTCGAAGCTGGTGATCCAGCCCTTGCATTATGCCTTGTTCTTTTCGTCGTT